CAAGAAAGGGGGAGGTCAAATTCAGATTGCTGTTCCATTTTTTACGTAAAAATTTCGACCTAAAAAAACAAGAACGGAATCACGCTCTGTAGGACTTGAACCTACGACATTGGGTTTTGGAGACCCACGTTCTACCGAGCTGAACTAAGAGCGCTTTCTTACCACGAAATTACAAAAAAAAGACTGTAAGGAAAAAAAGTCTTTATTTTTTTTAACTACAATACATGTTGAAGGGCTATAGGATAATATATAATATGATATAAAATAGAAATTAAAGAGTAGGTATGTCATGTCCAATTTTTATTGATTTCAATGGACCCTCGTTATGGCTCTGGGGCGAAGTGATAGGTAGGGATGACAGGATTTGAACCCGTGACATTTTGTACCCAAAACAAACGCGCTACCAAGCTGCGCTACATCCCTTTCATTTCAATTCAATTGGATTACAATGTCATTGTAGAGAATTCCTGCCTTCTTTTCTATATACTTATTTTATTTTCTTCATTGATATACATATTATCTTGCTATTTCGATCTTTCTATTTCGTCTTTTTTTTTTGATCTCATATCATTTTTTTATCATATAATAATAAACTTTTTTTTTTATTTTATTATATGATATTCTATGATATATGAAAAAATAAAATAGGAAAAAAGATATATATTTTGTTCTTTTAAGAAAAGGAAAATCTTATCTATCAAAGCGTTGTACATTTCAATTTGAATTCTGGATTCTGTGTACAAACCAAACGCAAGTGGCTTTTTTTTATATATACATCTGATCTTTTTTTATTTAACTATATATCCGATCTGATCATATATGTATTACCATTAGGTATTACAATAAATATTATTTATTACAATTATATTACAATTATTACAATAAGGAGGATTTAAAATGCGAGATCTAAAAACATATCTATCTGTAGCCCCGGTAATAAGTACTCTATGGTTCGGGGCTTTAGCCGGTCTATTGATAGAGATCAATCGCTTTTTCCCGGATGCGTTGACATTCCCGTTTTTTTCATTCTAGTTATTTTATTAACATAACAATAACGGGGGGTGTGAAGAAGATTAGAGATACAATTAAATATCTGTGACTGCTACCTCCTCTTCTTTATTTTTAGAAAAATTATTCTCTATTTTTTTTTTATTTAAAAAAAAAAAATAGAGAATAAAAGAAAGTTTATTCAACCGCAGCAAAATTCAGAGCGCGGGCCCCGTCTTCAAGTAAATTAACGTCAATTAAGAAAACGGAAATCAAAATGTAGCTAGGGCGAGAGTATCATATACGATGTTTAAATGAAATACTGTACTAAACTTCTAATTGAAATATATTTTCAAAGCATTGTATTACTTATTATTTTATTTTATTACTTTTTTTTTATTAGGATATTGGGTTGCAATGAAATTTTTTATAATTTGATTTCTGGATTTGATTTCGAGCTAGCAACTTCGATTTTTTTTTTATTCCGCTCTTCTTCTCTTCAGATCGGAAAATCGAAGCGTTGAGTAAATAAAAAACCAAGGTGAGGGAGGGGCTCATGGCCAAGGGTAAAGATGTCCGAGTAAGAATTATTTTGGAATGTACCGGTTGTGTTCGAAACAATGTTAATAAGAAACCAAGAGGCATTTCCAGATATAGTACTCAAAAGAATCGACACAATACGCCTAATCGATTGGAATTGAGAAAATTCTGTCCCTATTGTTCCAAGCATACAATTCATGGGGAGATAAAGAAATAGACGGAAACGCTAGCGGCTTTACAGGGAAGATGAAAAATGATATATTAACAAAAAATATCCTATTAGGATATAATATGGGAAGATAAAATCTATTTATAAAATTGTATATACAATTTTAATAAATTGAATATTGTAATTTTAATAAATTGAATATTGTAAATAATTTCAATATTGTAAATTCTATATTGAAATAGAAACAAGAAAGAAGGAAAATCCTATTTATTTTACTTGATCGGATCAAAAATGATAATGATTTAGAATTATAAGAAATAGGATTTTCAAAATAAGGACTAAACAAACCATGGATAAATCCAAGCGACTTTTTTTTAAGTCCAAGCGACCCCTTCGTAGGCGTTTGCCCCCGATCCAATCGGGGGATCGAATTGATTATAGAAATATAAGTTTAATTACTCGATTTATTAGTGAACAAGGAAAAATATTATCTAGGCGGGTAAATAGATTAACTTTAAAACAACAACGATTAATTACTATTGCTATAAAGCAAGCCCGTATTTTATCTTTGTTACCTTTTCTTAATAATGAAAAACATTTTGAAAAAAAACGAATTGGTCGCTCGCACTTCTGGTCTTAGAACTAGAAAAAAATAGGGTTACTCTTCAATTGAATCAAAATCAAAATTCGAATCCGAGCTCAAATTAAATTGATATTTTGTTCGAAAAATCTGAAAATCTAGATTTGATTGTCGTCGTCTTGTAAGAAAAAAACGAATTGGAAAAAAAAATCGTTTTTTTTATCTAAATTCAAGTTTTTACTCAGTTTGGCTACCTGATCATATTCTCTGATTTTATCATATTAATTTCTATTCTACCCTCTCGGAATTCATTCTCCCGGAAATAACGTGTATGTAAAACATCCCGATGTACTCCTTCCACTTTCCTTATTTTCTAATGTCAGCCGAAATCATATAAAGACAATTCCTATTTAATATAGCTAGTTGCGCAAGTATTTTACGATTAAGAAGCAACTGTCTCTTGGACAGATTGTTTATGAATCTACTATAACTATAGGATACCGCGTTTTCGCGAATTACTGCATTTATCCGAGTGACCCATAAACGACGAAAATTTCTTTTGTGCTTATCTCTATCCCGATGGGCCGAAACCAAAGCTCTTATTTTTTGTTGAATAATAGTTCGAGTAAGTCTTGAATGCGCCCCTCGAAAACTTGATGTGAATAAACGAATTTTTGTTCTACGCCTCCGCGCTATATATCCTCGTCTAATTCTGGTCATTGAATAAACGAAACTTTGATGAATAACTAATAAATTTCTTTTCTTTCAGTTATTCGGTTTCCCCCTTCTATATTAACAAAACGGATTCTGCCAATGTATAAAATAATAATTCCAACGGCTTTTGCTACTATAACCTTCCCAACCACGATTTGTTCTTTTTTTTCTAGGTATTTCGCCTAGAAAAAGAGAAAGAAAAAAAAAATTGTATTGATATTGAGTATCAAACAAAAACCGAATAAAAAAGTAATAACTAGAAATAGCTAAAAAATGAGTGGGTTCCATCGTTTCTATGGTTATTTCTTAAACGGTGAGGTCTGCTCGATACACCGGAGCCCCTTTCCTCATTTAATCATTTAATCAATGCTATTGCTAACTTGTACAGTTCATACTTTTTAGCTCTACTCATGAATTCTCCAGTAATAGTTCTTTCACAACGAGATCTATCTATACAGTAACGGTATTTAATTATGAAAATTAGCGGATTGGCTGACCCTGTTAGTCCGTTCTTGCAAGAGAAGAGTAGGGGCATAACTTTTGGCCTTTTTTTATTTTAATTTAAATTTAAATAAGATTTCCCCTGCTTAACGACTAATCATTTGCTACCAATGGGAATTCTTTCTCATTTTAAATTGAAAATTGAGGTGATTAATGCACCAATGGAAACCATAAATTTGATACACAAGAGAGGGGTATGATAAATGTTTTTTTTTAGATAGCGAAGGGCTTTCTTCTATTCTATCCTATTCATCCGTACTGCTCACGGATAGCGGAAAAAGGGTTTCCTTTATTTTATCTTATCCGAACCCATGATCTGAACGAGTCGCACATACACCCGAGTACATGTTCCTCGGCGCTGAGGGCATCCCCCAAGTGCGGGGGATTTGGTGACATTTCTGATTGGCTGTCTTGTGTTTCTAATAAGTTGTTTAATAGTTGGCATGTTGAATCGTATGCATAATGGGCTGGTTTAGATCGATCCTAACCGGACGATTATGAGTTATTTATTTTCTATATTAATTTTCTATATTAATAGTTAAAAAAAGGAAAGAATAAAAATAATAAATAAAATCGCAAACTGCGATTGCATAAAATTCCTGCTATTTTTTAGGCAACTGCTACAAGATCAACAATTCCATAAGCTTGGGCTTCTGTGGCTGACATAAAAACATCTCGTTCCATGTCTTCGGATACAACCCATAAGGGTTTACCCGTTCTTTGTGCATAAACCCTTGTCAGGATTTCGCGAAGTTTCAGTAGTTCTTCCGCTTCCAGGACAAATTCTCTTGCTTGTGCTTCATAAAAACCAGCAATAGGTTGATGAATCATTACCCTGAGGATATAAGATAATCGATGGTTACTCTATCTCGGCTGATACGGTGACGAGAAAGAGAAGAGATAACGAATAATAAGAAAAAAAAGATAAAATTGAACAACCGTACAGGCATTGTTTGCGCATTGCATACGGCTCCACAATAGAATTGACTTTTACCTTTCATTGAATAAAAACAGAGAATATTTCATTTCTCATGCCTAGATCGGTAAATAATACAATAACCGCCCTTCTTTTTTTTAGGAGTTAAAAAAATACTATGGTGGTTCCGTTGCTTTATTTCATGGGCGATTTAGCAATCCCAAAGTTTCTTTTTTCAAATGCAAATAAAAAAATAATATAATTTTTTTTTTCGTACTCTTTCATAACATAAATGTGTTAAGAGTCCCCGGGCGTGAAAACAAAAAAGTTTGTGACGCTAAAATAGATCCCGATAGATAAGATAAAATCGTAAATATCCCTATATCTCATACTAATCTTTCGATACATAATCTACCGTTTTAAAAAACAAGAAAAAAAAATTTCTTATATCGAATTCGAAATGCCATGCTATTATTACTTAATATTCATAGTTCAGACGGCGAAGGCATAGTTTTCTTTCAAATAAAAACCCATTGGCGCCGAGCGTGAGGGAATGCTAGACGTTTGGTAATTTGTCCTCCGACCAGGATAAAAGATCCCATTGAAGCGGCTAATCCCATGCATACTGTCTGTACATCCGGTCGCACGAATTGCATAGTATCATAAATAGCTATTCCGGGTATTACCCATCCGCCGGGAGAGTTTATAAATAAATACAAATCTTTGGTCTCACTCTCTATACTGAGATATACCATAAGACCGATAAGTTGATTCGAAATCTCGCTATCAACATCTTGACCTAAAAACAGTAATCTTTCTCGATAAAGTCGATTGATTAGGATAAAAAACTACCCCCTATAAACCGTACATGCACCTTTTGATGCATACGGTTCACCAAATAAATCGCGAAAAAAAAAAAGAATCAATGTGTAGATTCCAGCCCCTCCCCTTTTTGCTAGTGAGTTCTGTCTAACTTCTATTCTAACGGAGGGCTTTTCTTCCATTTTTCAAGAAAGATGAGTTTTGATGTGTTTACATCTAAAAAAGAATTCATTAAACTTATCAAACTAACTTCATCATTGATGTATTTTTCATCGTGATCCAATTCAAATCGTGATGCCATTTTCTTGTTCCCGAAGGGTCTTATTCAATTCTTTTAGGTTTGCGCTCTACTCCGAGTAAAGATCCGCCCGATTTTGATTTGCACATATAGGGCAAGGCAAATGCCCCCATACCGCACCCTTTTGCTACACTTTTTTTTCATTTCATGCTTTACGCCGAATATTTAATGTATTCATCATATTATTCCATTGATTATGATTATCAATTTGATATTACTTCTACTTATCTACTTAATAACTTATTAACTTATCTACTTATAAATTCTAAATTAAATAGAATAGGATACAAGTAGTAATGCTCGATATATTACTTTACTGATTGGTTTTTTCTAAACGAAGCCTGGATACTTCATTTTATTGGTCCAAACAAGCAAGCCAACCATAAATTATTCTAAATTGGATAATATTAATCTGTATACCCCAAAAAGGAAAGCAATTGCACTTAATTTTATTTCACGCTCCCAATTTTTGATGATTTAGATTTAATCAATCTTTCTTGGGCGAAACAGAGTATATCCCGATCGGGGGGGAGAACGGGAAAATCCCATATGACCCAATATATCTGACAAGTCGCACTATATGTCAATCCAAATTGAATCGTCCTCTCCAGGATTTCGAAAAGGAACTTTTGGAACACCAATAGGCATTTAATGAAAAAAAAATGAAATACTCTAATTCATCACTTTGATGTGAAAGCGTAACAATGAATTTTTTTTTTCATAAAGTGTTAATAAGATTGGGCTTTATCCTATTTTATGTTTAGATTCGATAAGTTCATAAAAAAACTAAAAGTTCATAAAAAAACTAAATCTTAAATAAAGTAAAGGGAGACAAACTTAAAAAGTCAAATTCTTACAAATATGATTAGGCCCTTTGAATGATGAACAAATATGTATGCATTCGCTCCTAGATAAAGATAGATGGCCAACCCTGCCATTGCGTATTGTTACTTATCGGGTATAGAATAGATCTGCTTCCCTTGTTTCTTACAAACCGAATTCTTACATTATTACTAAAATATTACTAAAATAAAAATAGTAATCCTTTCCCCGAGATAATCCACTGAAAAGTGGAAATATATAACATAGTTTTTTCAGTGCAATAAAGTTACATAGTGTCTATTTTTCGTTGATAAAGGGGTATTTCCATGGGTTTGCCTTGGTATCGTGTTCATACTGTTGTATTGAATGATCCCGGTCGTTTGCTGTCTGTCCATATAATGCATACAGCTTTGGTTGCTGGTTGGGCCGGCTCGATGGCTCTATATGAATTAGCAGTTTTTGATCCCTCCGATCCTGTTCTCGACCCAATGTGGAGACAAGGCATGTTCGTTATACCTTTCATGACTCGTTTAGGGATAACCAATTCATGGGGCGGTTGGAGTATCACTGGAGGAACCGTAACGAATCCGGGTATTTGGAGTTATGAAGGTGTGGCTGGAGCTCATATTGTGTTTTCTGGTTTGTGCTTCTTGGCAGCTATCTGGCATTGGGTGTATTGGGATCTAGAAATATTTTGTGATGAACGTACGGGAAAACCTTCTTTGGACTTGCCCAAGATCTTTGGAATTCATTTATTTCTCTCGGGGGTGGCTTGTTTTGGGTTTGGCGCTTTTCATGTGACCGGATTGTACGGTCCTGGAATATGGGTGTCCGACCCTTATGGACTTACCGGAAGGGTACAATCTGTAAGTCCGGCATGGGGTGTGGAAGGTTTTGATCCTTTTGTTCCGGGCGGAATAGCCTCTCATCATATTGCAGCAGGGACATTAGGCATATTAGCGGGCCTATTCCATCTTAGTGTCCGCCCGCCCCAACGTCTATACAAAGGATTACGTATGGGAAATATTGAAACCGTCCTTTCCAGTAGTATCGCTGCTGTCTTTTTTGCAGCCTTTGTTGTTGCTGGAACTATGTGGTATGGTTCAGCAACTACCCCGATTGAATTATTTGGTCCGACTCGTTATCAATGG